GGCCTATTAAGGAAATAAGATTCATTATGTAAGGTATGACTATGAAAAGAGGAAGAAGACGAGCTACAAGAAAAATTCCTGCTGCTACCATAGTAGCAGCATGTATAAGAGCCGAAATGGGAGTGGGTCCTTCCATAGCATCAGGTAACCATATGTGAAGGGGAAATTGTGCAGATTTGGCAACTGCGCCGAGGAATAAAAAAGAAGCACAAAGAATAATAAATAAAGAATTTACTCCATTATTATTAATTAATTTAGTAACTATTTCGAACAAATCTCGAAATTCTAAACTACCCGTTATCCAATAAAATCCTAAAATTCCTAATAATAAACCAAAATCCCCTATACGATTGGTTACAAAAGCTTTTTGACAAGCACTTGCTGCAATTGGTCGTGTGAACCAAAAACCTATTAATAAATAGGAACACATTCCTACAAGTTCCCAAAAAATATAAATTTGTATTAAATTAGAACTAGTAACTAATCCCAACATAGAAGTATTGAAAAAACTCATATAAGCAAAAAATCTCAAATATCCACGATCATGAGACATATAATTATCACTATAAATAAGAACCATGATTCCAACAGTAGTAATTAATATTGGCATAATAGAAGTAAGCGGATCAATCAAGTGTCCGAACTCTAAAGAAAAATCATTATTGACAGTCCAAGACCATAGATATTGATAGATAAAATTTCCGTTTATTTGCTGAATAGAAAGATTAACAGAAAATACCATAGCTATAGTTAGCATCAAAACACTCGGAAAAGCCCACATACGTCGAATATTTTTTGTTGCTGCAGGAATAAGTAGAAGTCCAAATCCTATTAACATAGTAATAGGAAATGGAAGAAAAGGTATTATCCATGCATATTTATATGTATGTTCCATAAAAAACACAAATTTTAGTTTTTTTCTTATAATTGTTTCTGATTCACCAATTTTTATTGCTTTTGAAGAAAACAATAAAAAAATGAAAAAAAAAGGATATGAAACCTTAAATATTTTTATTTTACATTTTTTTTACCTTTTTCAGATATTTCAAAAATTTGAAAAAGGTAAAAATTGTTGCTTAAATGCTTTGTCCAAATAGCTCGATATAGAGTCATTTTTTAGTTATTAATTTTTAAACTAAAATATTCATTTTTGAAGTATAAAAATATTTTTTTATAAAAAAAAGAGAAGGAGAATATGATAGTAAAAAAAATTTTGCCACTAGACTAGAATTGTATTCTAGTAATATATAACCATATCATATACTATAGTAAGCAAAGAAAAAGAGTAAGCAAAGAAAAAGTAAGAAAAGTAAGCAAAAATAACTATACCAATATCAGTAGAATATGGATATGGATATATAGTTTGCATCAATAAATCAACTAATTCTTCTAGTAATTTTTTTTTATTACCTAATTTCTATTTTTTATGAAATTGATTGATTGGATTTCAATCCAATAAGATAAGAAAATATCAGAAATCTTATAAAAATCCTTACTTCTTATATTCTAGAACTTAATAAAAATAAAAAAAAAAGGTAAAATGAAAGTTCCTTTTCTTAGCTAACGGAATGTCTTGTTTAACATATTAACTACTAGAAAATTCCTTTTTTAATTTTTCTTTCTTTTCTTCTATTTTTTCCTAGTTTATTATATATGTAACACACATGTATATATAAACAATAAATATATTTGTATTGTTAAAAAAAAAAGATTATCGACGAAATTAAATATAAAATTAAATATAATATAAAAAATGACTAAAACTAAAAAAAAAAAAACGATCCATATTGATCAATACATGTCTTTCACATACAACAATAAAAAGGAAGAACTCTTTTTTTTATGGCAGTTCCAAAAAAATGTACTTCTATATCAAAAAAACGTATTCGTAGAAATATTTGGAAGAAAAAGGGAAATTTAGTTGCAATAAAAGCCTTTTCTTTAGCAAAGTCAGTTTCTACGGGAAATTCAAAAAGTTTTTTTGTTCGGCAAACAAATAAGAAAATCTTGGAATAATTTGAATTCCGTGATTTAAAGAACTTTTCTATATATAGAATATGAAAATTTTTCATTAACTTATGTATTTATTTACCTCCTCAAGATTAGTTAGAACTAGCAGCTATTTTATGTCGAATATTAACTTATCTGTCTGCTAGTTTGGTTCGGTTCTAAGTATTATTTTATTTCTTTTCCCAGTAGAAATTTTTTTCCATTAGGAAAAGAAATAAAATGTAATTATAATGAATATTAAAACTGTTTTATTATATGTCTATCTCAAGATCAAATGAAATTTTTTTTGTTTACTAATTATTATTCTATATTTAAATTATGTACATAACAAACAACAAATAGTAATATAATTATTATATATATATATATTTTTTCTATATAATTATTTATTAAATTTAGTAATTAAATTTTGATATGTATAAAATCATCCTATTTATTTAATTTTTTTTTGATAAAAAAGATCTTTCTAAGTTTTCTAAGTGTTATTAAAAATGAAAAGAATACTTTAGTTTAAACAAAAGAGTTTAAAAGAAAGAACCCTTATTCATCCATTTCCTAAAGAATAACTATATCAGATTCTAGAATCCACATCTAGACGATTCAACATTAATTGACTATTATTATTTCAAGTAAGCCGCTATGGTGAAATTGGTAGACACGCTGCTCTTAGGAAGCAGTGCTAGAGCATCTCGGTTCGAGTCCGAGTGGCGGCATACTCTAAATCTAAAAGAGATAGAATGGATCTTATAATATATTTAATTCCCGATTTCAATTCTGTAATGAGACCCTTTTTATGTATGATATTTGCGACTTTAGAACATATATTAACTCATCTCTCTTTTTCTATCGTTTCAATTGTGATTGCGATTCATTTGATGATTCTATCAGTTCACGAAATCATCGGATTACGCCATTCGTCGGAAAAAGGAATGTTAGCTACTTTTTTTTCTCTAACAGGATTATTAGTTATTCGTTGGATTTCTTCGAGACATTTTCCATTAAGTAATTTATACGAGTCATTGATCTTCCTTTCGTGGAGTTTTTCCATTATTCATATGGTTTCCAAGCTATGGAATCATAAAAATGATTTAAGCACAATAACCGTGCCAAGTGCCATTTTTACTCAAGGTTTCGCTACATCTGGTCTTTCAAGTAAAATGCATCAATCAGCAATATTAGTACCTGCTCTACAATCTCAGTGGTTAATGATGCATGTAAGTATGATGTTATTGAGCTATGCGGCTCTTTTATGTGGTTCGTTATTATCAGTTGCTTTTTTAGTCATTACATTTCGAAAAAACATCGATATTTTTTTTAGAAGCAAAAATTTATTAATTAAGTCATTTTTCTTTAGGAAGATCGAATATTTGAACGAAAAAAGAAGTGTTGTTAAAAGCACTTCTTTTCTTTCATTTCCAAATTATTATAAATATCAATTAATTCAGCGTTTGGATTATTGGAGTTATCGTGTTATTAGTTTAGGGTTTACCTTTTTAACCATAGGTATTCTTTCTGGAGCAGTATGGGCTAACGAAGCATGGGGGTCTTATTGGAATTGGGACCCCAAGGAAACTTGGGCATTTATTACTTGGACCATATTCGCGATTTATTCACATACTAGAACAAATCAAAGTTTGCACGGTACGAATTCGGCACTTGTAGCTTCTATAGGATTTCTTATAATTTGGATATGCTATTTTGGGATCAATCTATTAGGAATAGGTCTACATAGTTATGGTTCATTCACATAAAATCTAATTAAATTGTAGAAAATTAGAAATTCCATGCGGAATAAGTAAGACATATATAACGAAAATTTGTGTGAGTTTTTAAGAACTGTTTGAATTAAGATTCAAACAGTTCTTAAAAACTTGGGATACATCTTTCTAATTCACTTTATTATTATTTTTTTTCGTTGTACAGCGAATAGTTTCAAAAATATTATAATTGAAAATTATAAGACTTTTTTCTATCTCATTAAGAAAAAAAAAAGCTATCTATGAAAATAATTAGATAGGATAGCTTGTATCTTGTCAACTGATAAAGAAAGAACGAAATCGGGATAAATACCAATTCCTATTACGGGTAAAAGGATACAGATTGAAACAAATAGTTCTCGTGGTCCAGAATCCACGAAATTTGAGTTTAGAACATTGAAAAAATTGTATCCATAGAACATTTGCCGTACCATGGATAACAAATAAATAGGAGTTAATATCATTCCAATTGCCATTACAAGGGTAATTAATATTTTTGGCATTAAAAGATATTTTGGACTGGTAATTAGTCCAAAAAATACTACTAATTCCGCAACAAAACCACTCATTCCCGGCAATGCAAGAGAAGCCATCGAGAAACTACTAAACATGGAAAATATTTTTGGCATTGGAATGGATATTCCCCCCATTTCGTCGAGATAAACAAGACGTATTCTATCACAACTCATTCCTACCAAGAAAAAAAGTGCAGCACCAATAAATCCATGAGATAGTATTTGTAAAATGGCTCCGTTGAGTCCCATGTCGGTTATGGAACCAATTCCTATAATTATGAAACCCATGTGCGATACAGAAGAATAGGCTATTCTTTTTTTTTGATTGCGTTGACCAAGCGAGGTTGAAGCTGCATAAATTATTTGGATTGCCCCCACTATCACTAACCAGGGAGAAAATATAGAGTGAGCATGTGGTAATAATTCCATATTGATACGAATCAATCCATATGCTCCCATTTTTAATAAGATTCCCGCTAGAAGCATACATGTACTGTAATGTGCTTCTCCATGGGTATCTGGTAACCATGTATGTAGGGGTATAATCGGTGATTTGACAGCATAAGCAATAAGGAAGCCCAAATAGAATATTATTTCTAATGTCACAGGATATGACTGATTAGCTAATCTGTCAAAATCCAATGTCGGTTCATTGGAACCATATAAACCCATACTTAGAACTCCTATTAAGAGAAAAATGGAACCCCCCGCAGTGTACAAAATAAATTTTGTAGCCGAGTACAAACGTTTCTTTCCTCCCCACATAGATAAAAGTAAGTAAACAGGAATTAATTCTAACTCCCACATGATAAAAAAAAGTAAAAGATCTCTAGAAGAAAATAATCCTATTTGACCACTGTACATTGCTAACATCAGGAAATAGAATAATCGTGAATTTCGAGTAACAGGCCAAGCTGCTAAAGTAGCTAAAGTAGTGATAAATCCTGTTAGTAAAATAGGTCCTATGGAAAGTCCGTCGATTCCCAGTCTCCAGTGAAAATTGAAAACATTTATCCATTTAGCATCCTCTTCTAATTGAATTAATGGATCGCCCAATTGGAAATGATAACAGAAGACATAGGTTGTTATAAGGAGTTCTAATATACAAATACATATAGTATACCATCTAAATACCTTATTCCCTTTATGAGGGAGAAAGAAAATTGAGGAACCCGCGAATATTGGCAAAACTACAAGTATTGTTAACCAAGGGAAGTAACTCGTGATAAAGACAAGATGCGTTTTGACCAAAAAGCCCGTGCTCAAGAAAATATATTCTTTTGAGCACGGGCTTTTGTCGGTAAAAAGGAATCAAATGATTCAAGTGGAATTTATTATAACGTATCAATAAGATAGACCCATGCTGCGAGTTGTTTCATGCCATAAATAAACACGGACACTCAAAAAATCTGTTGGACAGGCAGATTCACATCTTTTACAACCTACACAGTCTTCCGTTCTTGGCGCGGAAGCAATTTGCTTAGCTTTACATCCGTCCCAAGGTATCATTTCCAATACATCTGTGGGGCAGGCTCGTACACATTGAGTGCACCCTATACATGTATCATAAATTTTTACTGAATGTGACATTGGGTCTATAAATTCCAGTTTTGAACATAAAAAATTTCCGATCTGGTAAAGTAAAAAAAAAATTATAAATATATAATAAATTATATATTTATATTTTCTTTATATATAGAAACCAGATGAATCAATGATTTATCAAAAAAAATCTTAAGAATCAAAATTTTTATAAATCTGTTCATCAGAAGGTCTCAAGAGACTTTGATTTATCTTTCAACAACCATGATCATATGAGTGGCATGAATCACACGTGCAACTTCACGTTGACTAATGGATCGTCAATATTTCAATATAAATATATATTGAAATATTACTATACATATTAGTATTATTTGTAAATAAATATATAAAAGACACTGAAATGATATTTTATAGAAAGTTTTTTCTACAATTTCTATATATATATATATATTCTATTTATATGTATTTATATTATAGTTATGGCTAATTTTTCAACAAATTTGATTGATTAATACGAGTTGATTTTCTGTTACGATAGATCGACGAAACAATAGCTAGCCCAATAGCAGCTTCCGCCGCTGCAATCGCTATAATAAAGATTGAGAAAATCTCGCCTTTTAATTGGCGACTATCAAATATATCAGAAAATAGTACAAGATTAATATTAACCGAATTTAGTATAAGTTCAAGACACATAAGTGCTCTAACCATGTTTCGACTTGTGATCAATCCATAGATACCGATTGAAAATAAATAGACACTCAAAAAAAGTACATGTTCGAACATCATTGACTAACTCCTGATCAACCTCGATTCGTTTCAATATTTCAATATGAACAAAAATTCAACCAAGTTGATTGACTAGAATCGAGCGATTACATAAAAAAGGGCATATTGACAGTAGATTAAACTAAAAATTTTTTTAATTCTAACTAACCTATTTATTATTGACGAGCCATAGTAATTGCGCCTATCAAAGAAACTAAAAGAATTATAGAAATTAGTTCAAACGGAAGATAAAAATCTGTTGATAAATGAATTCCAATTTGTTGAACGTTGTTTATAAAGTCTTGCTCTATAATCTGATTTGATCTTGTAGTCCAAATAATTCCGTACCATGATGTATCTGCGATAGTAGTAATTAGTGAAAAAAGAATACTTATACAAACCAGTGAAGTGATTCCATCTCCAATAGTCCAAAGATAGGAGTCGTTAGAATATTCTGAACCATTCACGAACATAACAGCAAATATGATTAAGACATTTATGGCTCCCACATAAATAAGAAGCTGGGCGGCAGCTACAAAAAAGGAGTTTGATGAAATATAGAATAAGGATATACAAACAAGAACCGATCCCAACGAAAAGGCGGAATAAATTGGATTAGTAAACAATACTACTCCTAGACCTCCTAATATAAGAAATAATCCCAGAAATACTACAAGTATATCATGTATTGGTCCAGGTAAATCCATTATGTATAAGAGAAAAATCAGTCAAAATGTTTCATGACCTTACTAAATAGTCCAGGAAAGAGGGATGTTCCCCTTATTTTTTTTTTTTCTTATATATGTATGATGAGTTTTTAATGCAATTAAATCTTAATATGGATGGATTACTGTGGATATAGATAAAGTTATTAAAATTATCGGCCAATCTTTTCTTTTTTCTTTTAGAGATTATAATTTTTTAATATTTTAAAATAATTAAGAAAACACATATTCACAATTTAAATCAAAGAGTGATTCTCAATAATCAATAGTTAATAAGATACGTTTATTAGGTTCTCATAAAATAAAAAAAAAAGAAGACTTGTTTCTGTTTATCTTTATATAAAATAAAAAAATATTAGTAATCAGTAATCGTTCTTGAAGCAAGGGGTTTATCTTTATCCCTTTTGATTTGACTGGAATTCATAATTGTTTGAATTGTGTAATCTCCAATTACTGACATTGGTAACCGACCTAATGCAATTTGATTATAATTTAATTCGTGACGATCATAAGTTGAAAGTTCATATTCTTCAGTCATCGATAAACAGTTTGTTGGACAATACTCGACACAATTACCACAAAATATACAGACTCCAAAATCAATACTATAATTAAACAATTGTTTCTTTTTAATCTCTCTTTTAAACCTCCAATCAACAACGGGTAGATCTATGGGACATACACGAACACATACCTCACAAGCAATACATTTATCAAATTCAAAATGAATTCGACCGCGGAAACGTTCTGATGTGATCGATTTTTCATAAGGATATTGAATAGTTACAGGTAAACGATTTGTATGGGATAGGGTAATTATGAAACTTTGACCAATGTACCTTGCCGCCCGTATTGTTTGTTGACCAAAATTTATAAACCCGGTCACCATAGGGAACATATTGTAGATCTCCGTGAATAATTTGATGTTTCTTTCTCTTGTTTAAGATCAGTTATGAATGGAGAATATCGTTATCTTATTCTATTCTTTATAGGTAAATAAGTTGGGATTATAGGTAAATAAGTTGGGAAGAAGTTGTCAATAATAGATTACCCAGAGAAATGGGTAAAAGAAATTTCCATCCAAAATTTAAAAGTTGGTCCATTCTCAGTCTAGGTAAAGTCCATCTTGCTGTGATAGGAATGAACAAAAACAAATAAGCTTTAGCTAATGTAATAAATATACCAATTGTTATTCCAAAAACTCCTGTCATTTTATTTATTCCGAAAAATTCAGGAATAGATATATACGGAATAGAGAAATTCCACCCGCCTAAGTAAAGAACTGTTATAAATAATGAAGAAACTAATAAATTTAGGTAAGAAGCAAGGTAAAATAGAGCATATTTAATACCCGAATATTCTGTTTGATAACCTGCTACTAATTCCTCTTCTGCTTCTGGTAAATCAAAAGGTAATCTCTCACATTCTGCTAGAGAAGAAATTAGAAAAACAACAAACCCTATAGGCTGACGCCACAGATTCCACCCCCAAAAACCATATTTTGACTGTGACTCAACTATATCAACTGTACTTGAACTGTTAGATAATCATAGTCGATAATAACATTACTGTTCATATCGCTATTTCAAAACCGTACATGAGACCTCAGCTTCATACGGCTCCTCTATGGTCACAAATAAATGTAAGTACTTGTTTGGTATTATTGTAATTTTTAGATTCTAATTCTAATACCGGGAAGTCCAAAATTAGACCAACGAAATTCCGTCTGCTAGAATAAAAAAGCGCTTCCGAATTTATCTTTTCCATTAAAATTACAATTTTTCTTTATTCGGTAATAACTTAATCCTTAAATAAAATACTCGTTATATCAATAAATTAGGTTTTATCAATAACTCTAAAGAAAGAATTAGTTAGAAAGAATTGATCATAAATTCCAAATTTATGATTAAGAATTCCATGTATGTAGATAGTAGATATGAATATTGAATGGGGAAAAGAAATAAGAAATAAATATCCTGTATCGTATTTTTTTGTTTCATTTTTCCCATTCAATATTTTGCATTCTATTTCTTTTGCTCCTGTCCTATTCTTCTTTCTCAGAGGAGAGGAGTTACTCTGAAAAAAAAAATATAAGGATTAATTCGTTTTTTATAGTCATTTCTTTAATCAGTGAATAGGAGCATACTCGAGATCGGAATCGTGGAGAAGTACTACTTGGTCATTTCTACCAACTTAAAGTCCTCATTATGATTCGTTTTATCCAAAGCTTTATGCAAAAAAATCCTTTTTTTATCTTAAATTTTCTCCATTACTAATCTTTTGTGTACCTTGGTGTTCCTAACTGTCCACTGATTTTTTATGGATCTCCAGTATGGTAATAAATACAAGACAGTAGTAGAAACCCCATATGGGTGATCTTTTGTACCCGCTTCAAGATATGATAATTGGTCAAAGAATCTTAACCTTGGGGTAAACAGTTTATACTGCTTATGTTTCTATTCTCGTACATAGGGAATGAGATTTAATCCTCTTACTGCAAATTTAAAATTTATAAGCAGTTTGCTTTTACTCATCTAACTATCTAGCTTAATTCATCAACCCTAATGATAAATAAAAAAACAAAATATCTATTGAATATAATATAATATATTATGAATATAATATATTATGAATATAATATATTAAATTTCTTTATTCTATTTCTAGTTCTAGAAAAGAGGGAAAATAATAATGTTCTGCCGAATCACACGTAGAGATATTGATAACACACATAGAGTTAATGGTATTTCATAACTGATAGATTGAGCAGCAGCCCGTAGACCACCTGAAAAAGAATATTTATTATTTGACCCATATCCTGACATAAGAAGTCCAATAGGGGCAATACTTGAAATGGAGATCCATAAAAAAACGCCTATACTAAGATCGGACAAAACAAGGTGATATCCAAAAGGAATTACTAAATAACTTAGTAGAACAGATATGACCGCTATAGACGGCCCCGCGCTGAACAAACGAATATCTCCTCTAGATGGGAGGAGATCTTCTTTAAAAACTAATTTGGTTCCATCTGCTATAGCTTGAAGAATTCCCAATGGACCGGCATATTCAGGCCCAATGCGTTGTTGTATTGCTGCAGATATTTCTCTTTCTAACCACACAATTACTAGTACCCCTATTGTTATTCCCAATATAAGGGTGAAAATAAGAACAAAGATCCATATGAGTCCATAGACTTCTTTTAAAGATTCCGATCTAGAAAAAGAATTTATAGCTTGTATTTCCGCTTCTGTCATATCAATTATCATTTCAACGATCAACTTCTCCCATAATGATATCTATACTACCTAATATCGTCATGATATCTGCCAATTTCATTCTTTTAACTAGTTGAGGGAGAATTTGCAAATTGATAAAACCGGGTGGACGAATTTTCCATCTCCAAGGGAAAACACTACTATCTCCTATCAAATAAATTCCTAATTCTCCTTTTGGGGCTTCTACTCTCACATAAAGTTCTTGCTTCGACAATTCAAAATTGGGTGAAAGTTTTTTAGTAATAAATCTATATTCAAAATTATTCCATTCGGAATTTTTTGCTTTATCAAAACGTCGGACTTCTAAATTCTCATAAGGTCCTCCAGGAATTCCTTCTAGAGCCTGTTGAATAATTTTTATAGATTCCTTCATTTCACCGATTCGTACTAAATAACGAGCTAGTGAATCTCCTTCTTTTTGCCATTGGACTTCCCAATCAAATTTATTGTAACACTCATAACTATCAACTTTACGAAGATCCCATTGGATTCCAGAAGCCCGTAACATTGGTCCTGATAAACCCCAATTTATTGCCTCCTCTCCACCAATAATGCCCACTCCTTCAACGCGTTCCAAAAAAATAGGATTACGCGTAATAAGTTTTTGATATTCAACAATTCCTGTTAAAGAATAATCGCAAAAATCCAAACATTTCTCTATCCAGCCATAAGGTAAATCGGTAGCAACTCCCCCAATACGGAAATAATTATGCATCATTCGCATACCTGTAGCGGCTTCGAATAGATCATATAACAATTCCCTTTCTCTGAAAATATAGAAAAAGGGAGTCTGTGCACCGATATCTGCCATAAAAGGTCCAAGCCATAATAAATGAGAAGCTATACGACTCAGTTCTAGCATAATTATTCTAATGTAACTAGCTCTTTTAGGTACTTGAACGCTTTCTAATCGTTCTGGTGCATTTACTGTTATTGCTTCTGTGAACATAGTGGCTAAATAATCCCACCGTGTTACATAAGGCAAATATTGTATAATTGTTCGATTTTCCGCTATTTTTTCCATCCCTCTATGTAAATAACCCAATATAGGTTCACAATCAATAACATCTTCACCATCGAGAGTAACAATTAGTCGAAGAACACCATGCATTGATGGGTGGTGAGGACCCATATTCACTATCATGAGATCCTTTCTTGTAGCTGGTAAAGTCATAACTTTTCTTCCTTAATTCAATTCAGTATTCCATGAATTTAGCAAAATGAAGTTGATCAAAATGCAAAATTTAATAACTAAAGAAAAAATTAAAACCAATCTTAAACTTAAAATTAACGAGTTTTTGACTCCCGAAGACCCAACTGGTTAATCAATTTCTTATAACGTACTCGATTTTTCTTTGACAAATAATCCAACAGCCGTTGACGTTTTCCCAGAATTTTTCGTAGACCTCTTTGTGATAAAAAATCTTTTTTATGTAATTTTAAATGTGAAGTAAGTCTTTGTATCTTATCAGTGAAACTAAATACTTGAAATTCAACAGATCCACAGTTTTTTTCTTTTTCTTGTCGAATAGCCGAGATGAATGAATTTTTTACCATAAAAACAAAATTTTCTTTTTTTTTTTCTTTTACGCGAATTTTACCGATCAGGAAAAATAAAAATATTTATTATACGTGTTATTTGCAGTTATTTGAATTTAGTACAAAAAAGTTTCTCATTTCTTCATATAGAATTTTTTCTATCCAAATCAAATTTTCAATTTGATTTGGATAAAAAGGAACGATCCATTTTTTTTCAAGATTTTCCTATTCAGGAAAGAAAATGTTTTTTCGATAAAGAAAAATAGATATAAGATATAGAGGAAATATACTATGTTATATTTATTATATACTATTAATAGAATTAAAGAATTTAAAGAATTCTGAATCGTGGATACATATGTATTCTTGATATACTGAAATTACTGCCATTATTGGTATCAAACCAATAACGATTCATACAAGCTAAATCTTCTAATCGATAATTGGGCCAAAGAAAAAATTGGAATTTAATGAATTTCTTTGTATATGTATTAAGATGTTTTTCCTTGTTCAAAAATGGTCCACAGTTTTTTATGTTGTTTTGATTACAGAATATTGGATTTCTACCCATAATATTCCAATTCTGAGAATTAAAACAAATGCAAATTCTCAATTCTCTACGACGTCTGGGGGATAGAATATTTTCAGGAATAAGGAAATCATAATAATTTTTGTTTTTAGTCATAAGTATATTGCTGTGTTGTGCAACAGATTCATGAATTTTTTTTTTATCAACATATTCTTTTTTTATTATATATTTTCCATCAGTTTGGCGTTTAGTCTTATCAACCAATGAAATACCTATGGTTTGATATATAATATCTTTTCCATCCCTTTTCATAGATAGACGAATTGGTTCGACAATAAATATGCCTCTTTTTACCAATTCTAAAAGAGTTAGATCTTTCTGAATCAACATTACATCTAGATGCATCTCTCCTCGTTGAATTGAAGATATAGCTATTTCCTTTGGATCTATCAGTCTAAGTAGAAGACAATATACCTTTATATTATTGATCATTCTTTGATTCAAGAGATCATCCCATCTTAATTGAAAAAGAAAATATTTTTTCAAAAAGAAATTGAGTTCTGCTTCTTTCTTGCTCTTAGATTGTTTTTTTTTTCTACCTTTTTTAAGGTCTGTTCCTTTTTTAATGTCTGTTCCTGTATAATCTGTCTCAACATCTTTTTCATTTTGTTTTCGTAAATCTAATACAAGATTTCCTTGACCTTGTTGTTCATTTTTTTTTTTTACATCGATCTTTTTACTTTTACTAATATTTTCATAGAAATGAAAATTTAAAATAAGTAATTTGGTAGGTATGATCCACGGTTTTATTTTATACGCATTAAAAAGTAGTACAAATTCTGGTAAAAACCAAGGTTCTAGATTTGATATGCTATGATAGAATTTTTCTTGATTCATTCCCATCCAATCAAAAAAGGAATTTTTTTTTAATTTTTGATAATTTAGATTTTTTTTATGAATCTTGGTGTTATGAATCTTGGTGTTGATAGGCGTATTGGCCCGGGTCTCAATATCAATATTATTTCTAATACAGAAATGGGGAATTTTATAATTAAAAAATAGTCTATCCATATTTTTGTCCGTATCAATGAGAAATCTTTTTTCTAGATAATTATTAATAACTATCCTTATCAATCCATAAAATGGTTCGGGTTTTAGTGTATTGAAATTAGATGAAATTTTTTTGTTTTCCACTTCTTGTAATTGTAACGTTGATTCATAAATATATGAGTTTTTATTATCCTCAAAATTTATATATTTATATGATAAAATATCATATCCGAAATGCTTTTTCAATTTGTCTTTTTGACTCATCAATGAATTTTCTGCATAGTAATTTTCTTTCATGTAATGAATTAATTGGTCTTTTTTTTTTTTATATAAATCCGATTTCGTTGAGTCTTTTTTTTTAATTATACGACATTGGTTGGCCCTATTTTGCCATTTTTTTGGTACTAAATAAGACCACTTAGTCTGAGATAAATTATATTGATAATGACCCCTTAACCACATTTTCCATTTATTCATTCTATACTTATGTATTTTCTTATGCTTTGGTTTGGAACCAAATATTCCTTGTGTTGTACAATAATTCTTTATTATATCTGTAAGAAAAGGATAGGTGGTATGATATTGAAGTACAGATTTCAAAGCATATTTGTTAAGTAATTGATTTTGCGAGAATTTGTAAAATATATATGCTTGAGACAAAGAAGATAAGTCCCAATAAATATTAGAATTTTTGTTGCTAATACTAAAATTAGTATTATAAAAAATATTATAAAACGACTTTTTTATAGTCGAAATAAAGTTCATTATTTTTTGATTTGTCTTTTCAATTCCTTCTTGATTTGTTTTATCATTATAAATGTATTTAGCTAAAATTTTATTTGTTGATTTAAAACTTGGAATCTTAATGATACATAGTAATAGATTCATGTATATTTTTTCAATGAAAGATTTTATAAAATAATGCGATTTACGTATTAATCGTATATTTTTTCTTTTAAATATTTTCCAAATATCCTTCTGTAATTCCGATCTTTTATCATCATAAGTTAGAACCATTTTTTTCTTGTCTTTTGTGATTCCTTTTATTTGACTCCTAATTGTGATTGTCTTATTAGAAAGATCTTTCATTTTTGTTTCGATGAGTGAATAATTTGCATTTCCGCAATTCAGGAATTGAATTGCAATCGTCGATTCGCGAAGAATCTTATTATTTATATTAGAATCTCTTCCATTTTTATTTTTAGTCGGTTCATATATTTTAACCCTACTCGATTTTAATATGGGTTTTACTTTTTCAAGTTCTTTCATTATTAGGTCCATAAA